AGGGGGATATAATCCATGGAATCAAAAAATGGAAATATTATTATTATGAACTGACAGGGGCTGGTGTTTTTACAAGAAATCTCTAGCCAGCCTTCCTGTAAGAGGTCTTTTCTTAACACTAAGTGTATTCTTCCTAGATAGAAATGGTAACTCTAACGATTTCTTTGTCCTCAACGCCCCATATTTCCAGGAATTAGTCACTTCAACGATCTTTGATGGTCCTACGGGTATCCAAAGTACGAACGAGATGGATGTTTGTTGTCCCAACCATTTTTTTTAGTCCCGATCCCCATAAGGAAAAGGGGTTAATTTATAACAAAGTTTTCGTGTTGTTAATTCCTAGGTGTAGTGCTTCTTCCCCTATGCTGCCTATTGGTACTGGTGGAGTAGGATTAACCTGCAATACAGAACCTATAGGTGTAACCTTTCGCTCAATACTAGAATCGACAATTGAAGCATCTGAGGCTGCATCAATCGAGGATACACGATAGAAGGAATTGTTCTATCTCCAAACTTCACCTTCACCAAGCGTAGGTTTATTTCAATAATCTTTTTTCTTTCCATCCCGAGGCTCTTTCTCGTAAGAATGGGGGTGGTCCGTAAAAAAAAAAAGAATCAAATCGCACCATCTCTGTAATAGGTAAATGCCTCCCTTTCTCCTGAGGTTGTCGGAATTATTCGTAATAAGATATTGGCTACAATTGAAGAGGTCTTATCAATAAAATTTCCATTTATACGTGATCTAGGCATAGTTAGCAATCCATTTTCGAATTATTCTCATTACCTCTCGTGGTAAAATGATCCCACAAACAAAGGAATTGTACAGTACGAAATGGCATAAAATAGACTAATTCTAAAAAAAAAAGATGTGGGCCTTCCACTAAAATAAAATAGGCCCTTTTCTTTTGGGCAGGGATAGGTAGGAAATATTGGAATCCGATTCATCGAAGTTGAATAATCAAGGAATTTTTCCTACAGATTCTGAGAACTCGAGAAACTTTTATTGGATTATGATCAAACCAGAAAAAAGAATAACCAGCCGTTTTGTGTGCAGAGCGTGTATACACCAGAAAATAGAAAATCTAAAAATCCAATCCATAGGAGAGACGATTCATGAATTTGTAATAGATCCATGGGATAGCTCACAAGAGAAGTTGTTGTTGAGAAATATGAAACTGAAAAGGAATTCTGTAATTCCGATGTAAATAGGAATAAGACGGGATCGTCGTCTTGACAAATATGAATATATATTTGGTTTGGTTTTTCATGTTTTTAACAAGAAAAATGTGTTTGTTTTTTTATCCCCCGAGCCTCGAAGGAAGGTCTTTCTTTGACGAAGGGTTTTCTATTTATAATTGATCGGTCTCATACCTGTACTGCAATAATATGAATGATTCGCTATTAACTTTGTTTCTGGGTCATAATCTTATGATTATGGGGGAGAGGTGGCCGAGTGGTTCAAGGCGTAGCATTGGAACTGCTATGTAGGCTTTTGTTTACCGAGGGTTCGAATCCCTCTCTTTCCGTACCTTCACCTACTAATTCACCAACGTTACCGACCACAAACAAAATTGATACCATCATTCCAAGAGTAAGACCTTTATTTTGATTTTGAATTTGATAGAAGAAATTATCTATTCCTTATTACTGTGGTACGGAAAAGACCGGAAAGAGCAGACAAGGAATCAAAATATCACTGCTGATCCATTTCATTTGTGAATTTCATTTGTAATACGTGAGTGGGATAAAAATCCGGATCAAATTAGATCTATTTCCTTCAGCGAAAAGGGGGCAAAATGAAAAAATGTTAGGTTCAAGTCTGACGGGAATAATATTCTACGACTAGCAATTCATTGATTTTCAAACCGACCCATTTACTATCTATTATTTGATTTACTAACCCTTTATATTGCAATGAGTGAAGAGTCAAATGTTTTGGCAATTCCTCGTTTGGGGATGAATCAATAGAATTTTGAATCAGAGCTCTGGATCTGTGTTCATCCCTCGTAGTAATAATATCTCGGGGTTTGCAGCGATAGCTTGGTATATCTACTAGACGATCATTAACTAAAATATGTCTATGGTTAACTAATTGCCTGGCTCCAGGAATGGTCGAAGCCATACCCAATCGAAAAAGAATGTTATCCAAACGCATCTCAAGTAGTTGTAGTAAAACCTGACCCGTTGACCCTTTTGCTTTTCCGGCGATACGAACATATCTAAGTAATTGTCGCTCTGTCAGACCATAATGAAAACGCAATTTCTGTTTTTCTTCTAGACGAATACGATATTGAGATCTTTTCCCGGAGCGCGATTGGTTTCTAGGATCACTTCCGGGTCTAGGTCTTTTGCTAGTTAGTCCCGGTAAAGCCCCCAGACGGCGTATTTTTTTGAAACGAGGCCCTCGGTAACGAGACATAAAGACTCCTTATTTTATTTTATAGAATAAACCTAAATTAAAACTGAACTAAACGATATAAACCCACTGAAGTACTAGAAGGAGTAATGAGATGAATTGTATCAATATCCGGATTATTTTGTATATATGGCAAGGATTTTTTTGTATATAATATATGGGAAGTAAGGATCCTTTTCAGGATTTATTCTGTAGAGATCCAACTGCTCCAATCAGTTTTTTATTCATAGTTGGAAGTTCCCGCGACATAACATAATAGATTGGTGACCCGACATTTGGAGAAAAAGGAGGAGTCTTTTCAATATTCCTTGATCTCAAGGAAAAAAATCGAACAAACAAATAGAGAAAAGCCGGCTATCGGAATCGAACCGATGACCATCGCATTACAAATGCGATGCTCTAACCTCTGAGCTAAGCAGGCTCACATACACATAATATAAATAGTGCATATGAATTCAGGGAGCTGCTGGGATCTTCACTATGAATATCAATCTTATTATCTATTCATTATATCATTATATTAATATAATGATATATCGACCGTTCCAGTATTACAGATTGGGCGGTAAAAATGAGAGGGGGAGAGGAAGATATATGTGGGATATATCCATCCATATTGAATTGCAGATACATCAATGATAAAATCATTTCTGATTGAACCAAATACTGGTTCAATAGGGATGAAAGAAGATGGGTAAGAAATAGGAATTTTTTGATATCGAATCAGTATCTAATGAATTGAATGATGCCAACAGGAATAAAAGAAGGGGATATGGCGAAATTGGTAGACGCTACGGACTTGATTGGATTGAGCCTTAGTATGGAAACCTACTAAGTGGTAGCTTCCAAATTCAGAGAAACCCTGGAATGAAAAATGGGTAATCCTGAGCCAAATCCTGTTTTCAGAAAACAATGGTTTAGAAGTTTAGAAAGCGAGAATAAAAAAAAGGTAGGGATAGGTGCAGAGACTCAATGGAAGCTGTTCTAACGAATGGAGTTGGCTGCGTTGGTAGAGGAATCTATCTATCGGAACTCCAGAAGGGATGACCATATATACGTACTGAAATCTCAAATGATTAATCACGACCCGAATCCATATTTGATTATACATTTCCTAATTCTTGTGAATCGATCCCAAGTTGAAGGAAGAATCAAATATAAATATTAAGTGATCCAATTACTCCCTCCAGAGTCTGATAGATCTTTTGAAGATGAAGAAACGGTTAAGCGGACGAGAATAAAGATAGAGTCCCATTCTACATGTCAATGCCGACAACAATGCAATTTATAGTAAGAGGAAAATCCGTCGACTTTAGAAATCGTGAGGGTTCAAGTCCCTCTATCCCCACTAAAAATAAATAAAAAAGTCTGGTTCCTAAGTAAGCATTTATCCTCTTTTTTCGTCAGCGGTTCCAAATTCAAAAATGGGTATCTTTCTCACTCATTCGACTCTTTCACAAATGGATGCGAGCAAAAATCTTTCTCTCTTACTACAAGTGTTGTGATAAATAGGATATATACAAACGAAGATAGATGTACAAGGAGCCCCCACCCCCATGATTGAATCATTCACAGTCCATACCATTACCCTTACACTTATTATAAACAAATACAAATAAAAGGTTCTTTTTGAAAATCCCAGAAATTCCAGTACCTAGGTAATAGGTAAGATTTTGTAATGCCTTTTTAGTCACTTTCATTGACATAGATCTAGGTCCTCCAGTAGGATGATGCGTAGTGAATGGTCGGGATAGCTCAGCTGGTAGAGCAGAGGACTGAAAATCCTCGTGTCACCAGTTCAAATCTGGTTCCTGGCACGTGGATAATCTATCGAATAGATGCTCATACAATACAAATGAATCAATATGTATCGTGATACATATTCGTTAATAGTCTAGATCATGATACGGATTTATCCATTTATTTTGATTCAGAATTAGATTCTACTCTCTCTTCTTTTTTGTTTGTCTATACTGTGCCTCCTTTCACTCAAAAATAATGTTAATACTCCCGATATATCCGAAGTTAGTTGGCTGAAACCCCCAGATCTAGCCTAGAGGCGTTGAAGTATAGGAATAGACAGGATTCATTTCAGATCCAGTACAAATCAAATCCCATCCCCTTTCATTTTCATTTCTGAATTTCCAATTTTATTCCTTCACTCCTTCCTACATTCCTTTTTATTTCCGGAGAATGATGTGCGCGGTACAAAGTTAAAGTTCATGATGCAGAACTCTTTTGATTCATCCTAACTCATCCCAAAAAGATCTCTTCCAGATTGGGGAATCCAAATGAAGCCCCCCTTTTTTTCCCATCATAATACGAAACGTAAAGATATTCCTTGAATATCTGAAATCGTAGAAGGGCGGATTAGTTTCTTATCATTCAATGAGCATCCTGTATTTCATAGAAATTGGGGGCAATATAATCCTTGCGTAGGGGCCAACCGATCCAACTTTCAGGCATCAAAATACGTTTCAGGCGTGGATGATTATCATACGAAATTCCCACCATATCATAAGATTCCCGTTCTTGAAAATCCGCACTTTTCCAAATCCAGAAAACAGATGGGATTCTAGGATTC